TCCAGTAATTAAACGTTTTACAATTAGTAAACTGGATTTCTTGTCATAACCCACATTTTCCAACAAAATGGATCCATTTAAAAAATGATCATGAGCAAATGCATAAATATACTCCCGAAAGAGAAGTGGGTATAGGAAGTTGTGTTGCCGAGATTTATCAAGTTCTAAATATCCTTGAAATTCTTCCATTTTCAATTAGATTTGAACCAGGGATAGTATAATGAATTTATTGGGTTATCAAATGATACATAGTGCGATACAGTCAAAACAAGGTATTAAAGAATAAGAATATATACCTCGTAAACAGGTAAGACTCATCAACGAACTCTCTATCCGCTCTTTTCTTTTTCCTTCTAATTGGTTTATTTTAGGATAACAAGATGGTTAGAAATCCTTTATTTTTTTCAACGCAATCGCTCTTTTGATTTTGGAAAAAAAAAAGATCTTTATCAATATACTGCTTCTTCTACACATTCATCTCTACCCCTAATGTAGAATAACTAATAGTTAGGACTCATAAAAAAATCGATAATCCGCTCATGAGAAAAGTCCTTCCCGCATCAAGCACTAATATCTTTTTAACGTATAATTAGATCGGGTAATCATTCAAATTAAGAACATAAGCTCGTTGCTTTTTATTTCTCTAGAATTGGAGCCCTAGAGCTCTATCCATTTATTCATTCGACCCGACTTGAAATTGATTTTGTTCCACATCAAGAATTCAAACAAGCTTTTGAACCCATCAGGTAAAAATATTCCCCGAATTCCCCATTGATACGACATGCTGTTTTTTCCATTCATTCCTTTCAGGATCAGTCGTGGTCTTACAAACTCTACCGATAGTATGGACGAATCTGTTACTTCATACAAATGTGTAAAAGATGCTAGCCGCACTTAAAAGCCGAGTACTCTACCATTGAGTTAGCAACCCGAATAAAAAAAAGAATTAGTATGTGTAGATACAATCAGAATCAAAAACGAAATGGAATTGCACGACGTAATCAAATAAAATATCAAATGGAATCAAATAAAAAAAAAAATAGAAAAATTTCTAATTGATTATGAACAGAAATATTAACAGATCAGATGAAAATACAATGATTTCACAATGATTTCTCAGATAAAAAGATAGATAAAATTCAAAAAAAAAATGGATATACCGTCTCTTGTATCTTATGTTATCCCTTCTTAGATTATCTATTTTTTTTTTGAATCAAAATTTTTATATCACACAAAAGTAACTTCTTGTATCACAGAAAATCCAATGAGCCCATCATGTGAATTGAATGAAGTAAAATCAAAAAAAAAAACCAAGTCTATGAAGCGGAGATAACTAGATCTATTTATCCACAATCGGATTATATTTGTTTGATCCACTGTTGTCAATATGAATGTGAATAGTGAAAAACGAATACAATGGAGAACACAAAAGAATAAAAAAAAAAAAAAATAGAAATAACAATTTCAATTGAATATCTTTCTTTTTTTATTTATATTTCATTATTCAATTTAATTAGTCAATTGAAATATCTATTTATTAATATTTCATCTATAAATTATATATTTCTATTAATTGAAATAAATAGAAATAGGAAAATATATATATAATATATATAAAATATATAATAATTAAAATGAAAAAAAGAGAAAATAAATAAAAAAAGAAAAAACTACGGAGTTGTGTTGGATTGGCACGATAGAGATAATGAACATAAATAGAAAAAAAAAGTGTAGGCGAAAGAATAAATTAAGGTAAGGAAGAAGTAAAGTAGAAAAAAATCTCGGGTTTATTCAATCAATAAATAAATATAAGTAGAATAAACAAGCGTAATCCCTTGTGTTTTTTTATTTGTTCATAGATTTCCAACAAAAACCAACCCATTGATGGTAATGTCCAAATTTTCTATTTCTAGTATAAAACCAATTATTTCATTTATTCACTTGATTGATCTTTAATAAATAAGTGTAGTAGAACAAGAGAGGGGGGAAATAATAGAGAAAAGGTTATCCAAAGCTATAGACAAGTCATCCACACCCTCTTTTTTTTTTTTATTTCATTAATTGAATTTTTCGGTTATTGATTCAGGTCAAATTCCGTAAAAACCGCAGCCCTCTTTGAAATATCATGAACAGTTCCTGTAGGTTGAGCACCTTTTTCAAGAAAATATAGAATTGCAGGAACATTTAAATAGGTTTGATTCTTTATCGGATCATAAAAACCCACTTTACGAAGATCTCTTCCCTCTCTTCGGGATCGAACATCAATTGCAACGATTCGATAAACGGCTCATTGGGATAGATGTAGATTAACAATACCCCCCCCAGAACCGTATAAGAAGTTTTCTCCTCGTACGGCTCGAGAAAATTTGAAGTTATGTATATGTATAGAATTCTAATTAATGTAAAATAGATCCATAGATTATCAAATCAATTAGACTATGATTTCATTTTCTTTTTTATTCTTTTCCAAAAAATAAATTAAAAAAAAAATTCTTATTTGTATCCTCATAACTCAAGTTGGGTAACTCTCACTCAAAGGAAAACCTTTAAGCATTTCATTTATTGAGCCGTCTATAACCCCCTTTTTTTTTTGCCTGTCTCCTTTAGAATCTATTCTATTCTTCATTCTGATCTAGTTTAGTTATTGAGACAATTAACAAGTTTAGTTATTAAAACAATTAAAAAAGGTATTTCCTTGTTCCGGGATCCTTTATCTTTGCTTTGAATCATTGGGTTTAGACATTACTTCGGTGATCTTTAATCCTTTCAAAATGGCAGCAACATACCATTTTTTGTGATTTCTTTTTATCAAAGAACCATATGAATGATTGATTCTCGCGTGATACACTTTTGATCAAAAGTGTTTTCCTAATTCCAACAAATTTGATGTTTGAATTTGAAACTTGCTTGAATTGGATCCTTTCGATTTCTATATCGAAAATATACTTACGAAGTTGTTTCAACTTATTGATTGACACTAACCCTAGATCTCCGCCCCTGATAAATGAATTAATACTTTCTACTCGAGCTCCATCATGTAATATTTACATTAAAACTTCCCCAAAATGAAATGAGGGTTATAGTGGAACAGAACAAACGATGTCGAGCCAAGAGCATCTTCATTCCTATATATAAAAGAAAATGGTGGATGTAAGATAAGAATCCACAGTTGATCATGTCCTTCAAGTCGCACGTTGCTTTCTACCACATCGTTTTAAACGAAGTTTTACCATAACCTCTAGTTTCTTGGAACTGGTATGTAATTGATTCAATTATGGAATCATGAATAGTCATTGGTTTAGTTGGTACATAGTTATCTATACTGTTATGAATGGGTAGTTTCTTAAAAAGTATCAGCAAGAATTCCATTTTTTTTTTTAAACCCACATTTTCTTTTAGATATTGGATTTTCTTTTAGTATATTGGATGAATACAATTTTTTGTATGAATGCAATATTTATTTAATATGAAATGGAATATATATATTATTCTTTTTTTTTTATTTCTATAAATTTAGAAAAAATTACGAATAAATAAGAAATACGTTCTTTTTGAATCCGCATTTTCAAGTTTCTTGATAGGATGGATTCGCCAGTTTAACACTTCTTCAAGTACCAAGGATTCATAGGAAATCATTCAAAATAATTGATTGAAAGTTTTCTACCTCGATATTATTATTTGACTAAAGTTTTCCAATAAGGGAAGGGACATTTTATTATCTTTTATTATCATAAAAAAAACCTATTCGAATTAACCCATCAATGATTTAAAACAAATAGATAGATCAAAAACAAATCCAATTTTTTTTTACTCTAAATTATTTTAGCCTAAACCGGTCTTAAGAGACTTAATCCCATTGATTCAATTCAATTAGTACCAAAAACGCAAGCCCTTCGTATTTCTAATTCCACATAAATCCACAGAAATAAAATAATCAAGTTGCACACACCATTTAAGGGATAGAGAATAAGAGAGGCTTTCACATTTCGATTTTTAATTTAAATGACATCATGGAAAATATATGAGACGTAAGGTTTTTTTATGAATAACGAATTTCAAATATGAATATGAAAGATATGGACAAAAGCCCGTCCTACTTTTTTTTTCATTAAAAAACTCTTTTTTTTATCTATGTTCCCATCTTTTACCTAGATAAAAAATGGATTCAATTCCATCTACGTCTTATGGTATTTAAACTCGATTCAATTTGTGAAAAAAATATGATTTAGAGACGAATCAAAAATAAGAAAAATAATGATAAGAAAGAAGAATCACATTCTATCTAATATTAGACTCTTAAACAGAAGGTTGTTCAAAAAAGGCAATCTTTTTTTGATATGATAATTTTGATATGATTATATCATATATAATATTATGGAATATTATGATATATAATATCATAATACTATGATATATATAATACGCATACTCTGGGACGGAAGGATTCGAACCTCCGAATAGCGGGACCAAAACCCGTTGCCTTACCACTTGGCCACGCCCCATTTCTATTCAAGACTAATAAACACTAATATTGTTATTGGTTGTTCGTCAATTCCAGTCCAAATATTGATAGAATCAATTAGATTGTTGCTAGGATTTTGATACGTGTAGATATCGAATGAAACTGAATTTATTGATCATTAGATATAATTCAATTAAGATATTGTATGAAAGTAGGATTTCTTCTATATCTATTTTGATTTGAGAATGGAAGGATTTTTGATTGGCTGAGTTCAAATCAAAGAAAAGAAAGGTTTTTTGACCTACCTTATGTTATTAATTTTTACCTTATCCCTTATATCAATAATAAGATATTAATAACTCAATCAACTCAAAAAAAAATTATCTTCAAGAACAAAATGTTTGTTATGCTTAATATTTTTAGTTTAATCTGTATCTGTCTTAATTCTGTCCTTTATTCAAGTAGCTTTTTCTTAGCCAAATTACCCGAGGCCTACGCTTTTTTGAATCCAATAGTAGATATTATGCCAGTAATACCTGTGTTCTTTTTTTTATTAGCTTTTGTGTGGCAAGCTGCTGTAAGTTTTCGATGAGATTTTTCATACTGTCCTAGAAAAATTCATGATTTACTCGAAAAAAAAATTCTAACAATTTCTAATATAAGATCAGATAAGTCTTACATACAGTCTGAACCGTTAAGTTAAATATTGAAATTCTTGTATAGCTGTGCTAAATCTAGATCACTCTCATTTTCTTGTTATAACTTTTTTTTTCCATTGAACGACCCTATTAGAGTCCCCCACAATATATAATTGTTGGTATAAAAGAAAATTTTCATTAATAAACAACTCAACTCTGATTTTCTGAAATTTTTTTTTTCTAGAAATCACTTCATTTCTTGGTGTCAAAAAATAGGGTATGCAGTATAAAAATAGAGAATCTATTCTCTATTTTTTTTTGAAAAAAAAAAAATGCTATTGGAGATTGTGTAATGCTTACTCTAAAACTATTTGTTTATACAGTAGTGATATTCTTTGTTTCTCTCTTCATTTTCGGATTCCTATCTAATGACCCGGGACGTAATCCTGGACGTGAAGAATAAAAAATCAGATTTTTGTTTTCCTTGCTTGATTTGCAAATTTTTATCTATTCCACATCTTTCTTTAACTATATATAAAAAAAAAAATACCAAGTCATCGACAGAAACGGAAAGAGAGGGATTCGAACCCTCGGTACGAAAAACGCGTACAACGGATTAGCAATCCGACGCTTTAATCCACTCAGCCATCTCTCCCCCAATTGAAAAATGAAAAAGAATAATTACTATGATACATTAAGTAAGGCTTGAAAAAAGCCCTTCTTTATCTCTCTTTATTATTTTATTATATCTTTATTATTTATTATATAGATAGCTATATAAAGCTATATATAGATAATATATATCTAAAAACTTTTATCAGAAATTCCAATTCCATTTAGATTTTAAATAAAGTAAGGGCTCAAAAGAGATATCTCCAATCCAATATTTGAATATATAAATACCAATCTATTAAATGTTAATAAAAAAAAATTTTGAATAAATTAAGAAAATAAAAAAGAAAATGAAAATATATATATATTAAATAATAAATAAAATCAATAAAAGTACCTTGTTTATTTCGTCCGAAAAGTCCCTTTTTATTTCCACGGCCTGGCCTGGTCAGTACCTAGCCGGGCTTTTTTTTTTTGTTCCAATGAATCGTAGAAAAAATGATTTATTTTATTTGAAAACTCAAAATTCTTTTGAAATAAAATAACAAAAATCGAAACAACAATCATATTATAAGAAGGATTATTTCGATTCCTATGATACAGAATCAAATGATATAGAATCAAAGTGCCATTTCTTATTATTCTTTCTTTTTTTATTTACTTTTTTTTACTGGAATAAAAAAAACTTATCATTTAATTAGTTAAATGAGTCCTCGTTTACTAATCTCATTAGTCTTCCTGATAAAAATATGTCAACGCTCTCATTTTCATGATTTTTTTTCTGATCCTATTTTTTTATTACTTATTACTATGACCTATTTTTGTGTTCGACAAAAGGTCGATTTATATGCAATAATAGCATTGTAGCGGGTATAGTTTAGTGGTAAAAGGGTGATTCGTTCTATTAACCCTTTAATAGTTAAAGGGTCTTTCGTTTGATTTATATTTCGATCAAAAACTTTATTTCTTAAAAGGATTAAATCCTTTTCCTATCGATGAAAAATTCGAGGAAAAATAGAAATTCTCGTGATTTGTATCCAAGAGTCCGTTAGAAATTGAAAAAATTGGATCATGAAATTACGAAACATAATTTTTTTTTGAATTGGATCCATACTTCCAATTGAACGAGTAAGGAATCCATGGATAAAGGTAGAAAGAACGGTCTATTTCTAATCGTAACTAAATCTTCAATTTGAGATTTGTATAAGGGAGATTGAAGCAAAACAAAATAGCTATTAAACAATGTCTTTGGTTTACTAGAGACATCGACAGATTATATTGTTTTAGCTCGTTGGAAACAAAAAAGACTTTTCCTAAGGATTATTTCAAATAGAAATAGGGAACGAAGTAACTAGAAAAGATTGTTAGAATCCTCTTTTCTTCTATAGGGATCATCTATAAAGCAGGTCCTTTTGAATGCATTCAGACAGAAAGGCTGACATAGATGTTATGGGTAGAATTTGTTTTTTTTTCGTTTACATCTTTTTTTTCCATCTTCCATAAAGGAGCCGAATGAAATCAAAGTTTCACGTTCGGTTTTGAATTAGAGACGTTCAAAATGATGAATCAACGTCGACTATAACCCCTAGCCTTCCAAGCTAACGATGCGGGTTCGATTCCCGCTACCCGCTTATCTTATATATTTTATCTTCTATTTTTTTTATTAAAATGATATCGTAATTTTATAGATTTATTATTTTTTGATTACTCTATTTCGAAATTCATAATAGACACATATTTTTGAATTGATTCATTTCAAATTCGAATATTTGAATTCTATTTTAGAATATATAAATTATTATTATATTTATATAAAGATTTATTACTCTATATTATTTTCTAAAATAAGATAATTGAATTAATATAGAAGAAAATGAATCTAGAATTACTATAAATCATAATAAGATAAATTTTACAATTTAATTGTAAATTAATGTAATGCATCATTGAATTGAATAAGCAATTTCCGGAATTCGTGCACATCTTTTTTTTTATGAACAAAAGATGTGCAAATAAGAAAAAAAAAATAGGAGTGAAA